TGGTGAAAAAATATTGGAATTTTTAGTGCCTAAAATTTTTGATAATTTTTTTTTGGGTAAAAAAGGCTAATTAAAATTTTGTTAAAAATGAAAAATTAAAGTGTGTATATATATATATGCGATAGTTGACTCATATCACAACTTGTTGACTGGCACGCTCTCGAACCTATCTTGAGTTTAGGGGTTTGGCAAGAATAGCAGGATTTGTAGGGCGTAGGGGGTAAGGGGGTTTGTCGCGCAAAAACCCAAAGGGCGTCAGTATCATAATATGTTGAAGAAGGGGAATATATGTTATGCACCTGAATTATAAGTTAGTGCGTCTTAACTTATGTCTTCCAAGATTGAATTTATAATATCACATACAAGGAAAATGTACTACCTTATTTACCATTTGAATTTGCACTATGAGATGCAAGTTGAAAGGAGACCAAATAGAGAAACCCCATGCATATAAAAGAATGCTAGGCATGGGGGGTAATGAAATTTATGATTGACACTACTGGCTAATCAGATGCCGCTTACCACTCACTAATAGGGATCTTAAAGCGATGCTCATGAAGTAGGAATCAGATGCCAGTAATAATTAATTAATAACAACCCTTATTTAAAATGTCCCTGATTCTATCATTAATAATTATTACATTTATAAATTGTTGTGAGACTTATTCATTAATGATCTTCTTGAATATTAGTACTTGCTTTATGGTTAAAATAATGAAATGGTGATAATACATAATATGTACTAATACATACATAATATGTACTAATACATACATAATATGTACTAATACATACATAATATGTACTAATACATGCATGTTATGCATAAATATTGTTTAAAAACAGTTGTGTGTCAGAGCATGTACATGTACTAAAACATATAAAATATAGGGTGTATTTAATGTGTTGGTACATTATATACCGCAGAAAATAGTTTAGTTTAGAATCTTGGCTTTGGGAGTCAGGGGTGTGAGTTAAAATCTCTCTTTTCTGTTGCGGCTGGGCGGCCTTAGGGTGGAATTTAACCTCCGATCTTCGGATTACAAGACCGATGCTTTAAACTAAGCTACTAAGGCAGTCCTGGTATAGTGTTTTGTTTTCTAATCATCCTACTAGGGGGAATAGAATCAGGAAGAGTGAGAAGTAAAGTACGGATGCAATTTGTCCGATGATGATATACGGGTGTTCTACTGGTATTCCTCCGATTCATGTAAGAATGATCATGTCTGCTACAAGGGTTCAGAATAAGAATTGAGTAAATGGACGGAATGCTATTCCTCGTTGTTTTGAGGTGTGGAGGAGTGGTACTACAAATAATACTAGAATGGAGAATAATAGTGCGAGTACTCCTCCTAGTTTGTTCGGGATTGAACGTAGGATGGCGTAAGCAAATAGGAAGTATCATTCTGGTTTAATATGTGGTGGTGTAACTAGGGGGTTAGCCGGGGTGAAGTTTTCTGGGTCTCCTAGGAGGTTTGGGGAGAATAATGCTAAGAATGATAAGGCTGATAGTATAATTACGAATCCTAGAAGGTCTTTGTATGAAAAATATGGGTGGAATGAGATTTTGTCTGCATTTGGGTTTAGGCCAATTGGGTTGTTTGATCCCGTTTCGTGCAGAAATAGAAGGTGGAGGATTGTTATAGCTGCTACAATGAATGGTAGGAGGAAGTGGAATGCGAAGAATCGTGTAAGTGTTGCATTGTCTACGGAGAATCCCCCTCAGATTCATTGGACTAGTATATCTCCAATATATGGTACTGCAGATAGTAGGTTTGTAATTACTGTGGCACCTCAGAATGATATTTGTCCTCAAGGGAGGACGTAGCCCACGAATGCCGTTATTATTACTAATAAGAAGAGGACTACTCCGATGTTTCAAGTTTCTTTGTAAAGGTAGGAGCCGTAGTATAGGCCTCGGGCAATGTGAATGTAGAGGCAAATAAAGAAAAATGATGCTCCGTTGGCATGTATGTTGCGGATTAGTCATCCGTAGTTTACGTCTCGGCAGATGTGCACTACTGATGAGAAGGCAGTTGAGATGTCTGAGGTGTAGTGTATAGCTAGGAATAATCCTGTTAGGATTTGGGTAATTAAGCATAGTCCTAGTAGAGATCCGAAGTTTCATCATACTGAAATGTTAGCTGGGGTTGGTAAGTCAATTAATGCGTCGTTAACAATTTTAATTAGCGGGTGTGTTTTTCGTAGGCTTGCCATTAATGTGTTCTTGTAGTAAAATAATTACAGTGGTTCTTCAAGCCATTGATCTCGGTTAGAGTCCGAGCAGGAATTATGATATACACAATGTCTTTATTATTAGTGATTTTAATTATGGGTCTTGTTGCAGTTGCTTCAAATCCAACCCCTTATTTTGCAGCTATTGGTTTAGTAGTTACGGCTGGTGTGGGGTGTGGGGTTTTAGTTTGTTGTGGGGGCTCTTTCTTGTCTTTAGTTCTTTTTTTAATTTATCTTGGGGGTATGCTTGTAGTGTTTGCTTATTCAGCGGCTTTAGCTGCTGAGCCTTTTCCTGAGGCTTGGGGTGGTCGTTCTGTTGGGGAGTATGTTTTGGTATATTTGTTTGGAGTGAGTTTGGTAGCTGGGTTTTTTTGAGGGGGGTGATATGATGGTTATTGGGTAGTTGTTGATGGTTTAAAAGAGTTTTCTGTGCTACGTAATGATGTAAGTGGTGTGGCTGTTGTATATTCTTTTGGTGGGGGTATATTAGTTATTTGTGCTTGAGTGCTTCTTTTAACGTTGTTTGTTGTTTTAGAGTTGACACGTGGTTTAGATCGTGGCAGCTTACGGTCAGTTTAGAGGAGAATGTAGTATGTTAAGATTAATGTGGTTAGGGAAACAGAGAAAATGGTTAGGTATGTTTTAATTTTTGCTTGTTGGGCGTCGTTTAAGTATGTAATGGCCTCGGTAAGTGTTCATAATATTTTTTCTACTCATAGAACTTGTCATGCTTTATCTAATATTGTGCCGATTGTGTGTCCTAGTGTGAGTTTTAGTTTTGGAAATAGGCGGTGGATTAGCGTTGGACAATATCCTAGTATGCTGAATGAGTAAAATAGTATAGCTATTGGTGTATTTTTGATTTGTTTTTCATCTAATGTAGCGATTCACTTTGCTATAAGGAAGCCTATAATAATTACTGCAACAGCTGTTAGTTTTAGGTATATAGGTATTGTTAGTGTTGGTGTTTTTTCAGGGAGTATGTTGTGTCAGATTACGAATCCTATGAAAATGCTTCCTCAAGCAAGTCGTTTAATGGGTTTAAGTACTGTTATTGCATCTTCAGTTGGTATAATTTTGGGGTTGATTAATCCTGGTCCCAGTGTTACGTGGTATATTAATCGGTAGCTATAGGCCGCGGTAAATGATGCGGCAATAAGTGTAAGAATGACGGTGAGGACGCTTAGTTTGGATGTGACTAGGGATTCTAGGATGGCGTCTTTTGAATAGAAACCAGCTAGGAAGGGGATTCCTGATAGTGCTATGTTACCAATTAGTAGATATGTTGTGGTGGTTGGTATTAGTGTAATTAGGTTTCCTATTTTTCGGATATCTTGTTCATCTTTTAGTTTATGAATAATTATTCCTGAGCATAGGAATAGTATGGCTTTGAAAAAGGCGTGGGTACAGATGTGGAAGAATGCTAGTTGTGGTTGATTTAGCCCGATGGCTATTATTATCAGTCCTAGCTGGCTTGATGTTGAGAAGGCTACGATTTTTTTGATATCATTTTGGGTTAGGGCACAGGCAGCGGAGAATAGTGTTGTTGCTAGACCAAGGTATAGGCAAGCTATTAGTGCTGTATTATTGTTTTGTATTAGTGGGTGGAGGCGAACTAGTAGGAAGATTCCGGCAACGACCATGGTGCTGGAGTGGAGTAGGGCAGATACGGGTGTTGGACCTTCCATGGCTGCTGGGAGTCATGGGTGTAGTGTGAATTGGGCTGATTTTCCTATGGCTGCCAAAATGATCCCTGTTAGTGGAATTATTGAGTTATGTGTTTCTGATTGTGTTAGGATTTCTTGAATATTTCATGTGTTTATTTGTGTGGCAAATCATGCGATGGCCATAATGAATCCAATGTCTCCTACTCGGTTGTAAATGATGGCCTGGAGGGCTGATGTGTTAGCGTCTGCTCGTCCAGATCATCATCCAATTAGTAGGAATGATATAATTCCTACTCCTTCTCAGCCAATAAATAGTTGAAATATATTGTTAGCTGTCACTAGGATGATTATGGCTACGAGGAATAGGAGTAGGTATTTAAAGAATCGGTCTTTATTTGGGTCTGCGTGCATATATCAGAGTGCGAACTCTAGAATAGATCAGGCGACAAATAGTGCAACTGGTGTGAAAATAAGGGAATAGTGGTCGAAGTTAAAGCCTACAAAGATATCAAGTGTATAAATGCTTGTTCAGTATCAGCTGGTAGAGATGTTTTCTATTCCTTGGTTAATAAAGATTAGGAGGGCGGCAAGACTAATATAGAATGAGTGGCTTACGGCAGTTTTGATATTTATAGCTAGTTGATTTGGTTTTTTTAGTTTGGGGTTTAGTGTTTTTAGTAGTGGGTAGATCAGGGTTGTGATTGATAAGAGTATGAGTGATGTTAATGTGTATGTCATAACTTCCACTTGGATTTGCACCAAGAATTTTTGGTTCCTAAGACCAGTGGATAGACTATTATCCTTTGGAAGTGGCGAGGAAGCCGCGGAGTTTAACCATGGTTTATAAGTATTAGCAGAACTTATTATTTTCTTTCTTTCTCGGTAAGATAGGGGGTTTTAACTCCTATTGTTAGAGTCACGATCTAAAGTTTTGGTTAAACTAAACTTACTAGTAACATCATCCTAGTAGGAGCTCTGGTTTTGCTACGAGTAGGATGATAGGGATTAGGTGGAGGGCTATTAATAGGTGTTCTCGGGTGTGATAGGGTGGTAGGTTTATAATATGGTTTGGTATTTGACCTCGTTGTGTTATTAGGAATATGTATAAAGAGTAGCTTGCTGTAATTAATGTTCCTATTCCTGTGAGTGCGATGGTTCATGGGGATCAGTTAAATATTGTTGTGATAATTGTTAATTCTCCTACTAGGTTTGGTAGGGGTGGGAGTGCTAAATTAGCTAAATTAGCAATAAATCATCACGTTGCTGCTAGTGGAAAAATTATTTGTAATCCTCGGATAAGGATTATGGTTCGGCTGTGTACTCGTTCGTATGTTGTGTTGGCTAGGCAGAATAATATTGAGGATGTTAATCCGTGGGCGATTATTAGGGCAATTGCTCCTGAGAATCCTCATGAGGTTTGAATTAGAATTCCCCCTGCTACTAAGCCCATGTGGCTTACAGATGAGTAGGCAATTAAAGATTTGAGGTCTGTCTGTCGTAGACAAATTGATCCTGTTATAATAATTCCTCAGAGGGCTAAAATAATAAATGGGTAGGCCAGTTCTTTATTAAATGCGTCTAATACAATTATTATTCGTATTATACCGTAACCTCCTAATTTTAATAGGATTGCTGCTAGTACTATTGATCCTGCTACTGGGGCTTCAACATGCGCTTTGGGTAATCATAAGTGTACCCCATAAAGTGGTATTTTTACTAGGAATGCGATTAGGCAGCCTGCTCATCAAATTTTATGGCCTCAGGAGTCTAGTGCGAGTGGTTGTGCATATTGAAGAATTAGTATAGATAGTGTTCCTGTGGTTTGTTGGAGGAGTAGAAGTGCAACTAATAGGGGGAGAGAGCCTGCGAGTGTGTAGAATAAAAAGTAAATTCCTGCGTTTAGACGTTCGGCTTGGTTTCCTCATCGGGTGATGATAATTAGGGTTGGAATTAGTGTGGCTTCGAATATGATATAGAATATGATGATTTCTGTGGCGCCGAATGCTATAATTAAAAAGGTCTGTAGAGATGCAAGTAGTGAAATATATAGGCGTTGACGGTTAATTGGTTCCGGGTTAATATGGTTTTGGCTGGCTAGGATTATTAGTGGAAGAAGTCAGCATGTTAGTGTTAGGAATGGGGTTGATAGTGGATCTGTAGCTATATATGTATTGGAGGCGGTTCATCCTGTCTCTGAGGTTCATTTTAGTCATGTTAGGCTAATTAGAGCGATTAGGGAGCTGTGCATTGTTGTAGTTGTTCATAGCAGTTTTGCAGGGGTAAGTCAAATTGTGGGGAATAGTATAATTGTTGGGATTAATACTTTTAGCATTGTAGGAGGTTAAGGTTTTGTAGGTGGTCTGTTCCGTGGGTTCGGGCGGTGGCTACTAGTAGTGCAAGGCCTGTGCTTGCTTCACAGGCGGAGAAAGCCAGGAGTAATATAGGGGTGGATGAAAAGCCTGTTGATTCAAATTGGAGTGCTCACAGGGCTAGTGCAATAAATAGGGATAATATTATTCCTTCTAAGCACAGGAGTGCGGAGAGCAGGTGTGTGCGATTAAATGTTAGTCCTATTAGTCCTAAAGTAAATGCTGATGTGAAGCTGAAATGTACGGGTGTCATAAGGGGGCCGTGGAGTTAAACCACGATTTTCTGAGCCGAAATCAGAGATCTTATTTTGGACTAGCCTCCTATTCTGCTCATTCTAAGCCTCCTTGGGCTCATTCATAGATTAATCCTAGGGTGAGTATAATTAGGATTGCTGTGGCTCAGAATAGTGTTTCTGTTGGGTTATAGAGTTGATCTCCTCATGGAAGAGGAAGGAGGAGGGCGATTTCTAGATCAAATAGGAGAAATAGAATTGCTACTAGGAAGAATTGGAGTGAAAATGGAAGTCGAGCAGATCCTAGTGGGTCAAATCCGCATTCATAGGGTGATAGTTTTTCTGTGTCCGGGTCTATTTGGGGTAATCAGAATGAAATGAATGCTAGGATTGATGGTACAATTAGTGTAATTACAATAAGGGTCATAATAAGGCTCATTATCTTTCCCTGGGATTTAACCAGGATTAAGTAATTGGAAGTCACTTGTACTGAATTTATACTAGAAAGATTATGAGCCTCATCAGTAGATTGATACGTAGAGGAATAGTCAAACTACGTCAACAAAGTGTCAGTATCATGCTGCAGCTTCAAAGCCGAAGTGGTGTTCTGATGTAAAGTGGTATTGGATTTGGCGTAGGAGGCATACAGCTAAAAAGGTTGATCCGATAATGACGTGTAGTCCGTGGAATCCTGTGGCTACAAAGAATGTTGACCCGTATACTCCGTCTGCGATGGTAAATGGTGCTTCGTAATATTCTATTGCTTGGAGGGCTGTAAAATATAGTCCTAGTAGAATTGTTAGTGCGAGAGATTGAATAGCTTGTTTTCGTTCCCCTTCTATAATGCTGTGGTGGGCTCATGTTACTGTTACCCCGGATGCTAGTAGAACAGCTGTGTTGAGCAATGGGACTTCAAATGGGTCTAGTGTAATGATTCCTGTTGGTGGTCAGCATCCTCCTAGTTCAGGTGTAGGGGCTAAACTTGAGTGGTAAAAGGCTCAGAAAAAGCCCAGGAAAAAGAATACTTCGGAGGTGATAAATAGGATTATTCCGTATCGTAGTCCTTTTTGTACGGGTGGGGTGTGGTGTCCTTGAAATGTCCCCTCTCGAATTACATCTCGTCATCATTGAATTATGGTGAGGATTAATAAGGTTAGTCCAAGGATGATGAGTGTTATTGAGTGGAAGTGGAATCAGATTGCTAAGCCAGATGTTATTAGTAGGGCGCCGACAGCTCCTGTTAGTGGTCATGGGCTTGGGTCAACTATGTGATATGCGTGTGCTTGGTGGGCCATTAGATGTTTTCTTGGAGATAGAGGCTTAGTAGTAGGATAAAGACGTAGGCCTGAATTATTGCTACTGCAACTTCTAAAAGTGTAAGTATGACAAGGACTGTTGAAGTTAAAAATGCTACTATTGGCATTATTGATAATAAAACAAATACGGCTGTTGAGATAAGTTGGATAAGTAAGTGTCCTGCAGTTAGATTGGCTGTAAGTCGTACTCCTAAGGCTAGTGGTCGGATGAATAGGCTAATTGTTTCAATAATTACTAGGACTGGGATGAGTAGGGTTGGTGTTCCTTCTGGGAGGAGGTGTCCTAAAGAGGATGTTGGTTGGTTAAGCATACCAATGATTACCGTGGCGAGTCATAGTGGCACTGCAAATCCTATGTTTATTGATAGCTGTGTTGTGGGTGTAAAGGTGTATGGGAGTAGTCCTAGAAGATTTATTGAGATTAAGTAAAGTATTAGTGAAGTAAATAATAGGGCTCATTTGTGTCCTCCAATGTTTAGTGGTGTCATTAATTGATTAACGAATCGGTTAATTAATCATGTTTGGGTTGTGAAGAATCGGTTATTGGTTCATCGTGGGAATGAGTTTGGGAAAAGTAGTGGTACTAGGAGTGCAACGAAAATTAGTGAGATTCCTATGAGCTTAGGGCTTGCAAATTGGTCGAAGAGGCTAATTATCATAGTCAGATTCAATTAAGGTTTTGGTATTTTTTAATGTCTAGTAAGATAAACTCATTCGGTTGAATGTGATCTAGAACTTTGGCTGGAGTAAAAGTGAGAAGGACGGCTCATGAAAAAACTAAAATTGTGAACCAGGGAAGTGGATTCAATTGGGGCATATTCACTAAAGGTGGTCGTTAATCACCAAGGTTTGGCTTAAAAGGCCAATGCTTATCCGGTTTTTAGCTTTTTAGTGAGGCGTCCTCTAGTATTAATGAAGATCATTTCTCAAAATTTTCCAGTGGTACTGCTTCAACTACAATTGGTATAAAGCTATGGTTAGCTCCGCAGATTTCAGAGCATTGTCCATAGAATACTCCTGGTCGTGAAACAATAAAGGCAGCCTGGTTGAGTCGTCCTGGTACTGCGTCTATTTTAACGCCTAGTGATGGGACCGCTCAGGAGTGAAGAACGTCTTCAGCAGATACTAGAACACGGATTGGGGATTCTTTGGGAACTACTATTCGGTGGTCAGTTTCTAAGAGTCGGAATCCTCCTGGGGTTAAGTCTTGGGTTGGTACTATATATGAATCAAATCCCAGATTTTCATAGTCTGTGTACTCATAACTTCAGTATCATTGATGTCCCATAGCTTTTACTGTTACGTGAGGGTCATTAGTTTCGTCTATAAGGTATAAAATTCGGAGGGATGGTAGGGCAATTAAGATTAGGATAATAGCTGGTAAGACTGTTCATACAATTTCGATTTCTTGAGAGTCTAAAATAAATTTATTGGTTAATTTAGTTGATACTATTGCGACAATAATGTAAAGTACTAGGGTGCTGATTAGAAATACAATTATTAGGGCGTGATCATGGAAGCTTAGAAGCTCTTCTATAACAGGTGATGCTGCATCTTGAAATCCTAGTTGGGTGGGGTGTGCCATAATTAGAGATATATAGGGGTTTAACCCATAATTTTACCTTGACAAGGTGATGTAATTTATTTTACTAATATCTCTAAGAAAGTGACAGAGTGGTTATGTGACTGGCTTGAAACCAGTATATGGGGGTTCAATTCCCTTCTTTCTCGTTAGTTTGGTTGGGTTATGACGAATGCTGGTTCTTCAAATGTGTGGTAGGGTGGAGGGCAGCCATGAAGTCATTCTGCATTTGTTGAGGTTAATTCAACAGATAGTACTTCTCGTTTAGCGGCGAATGCTTCTCAGATAATAAATAGGAATATGATTACCGCTACTAAAGAAATTAATGACCCAATAGATGATACTGTATTTCATAGGGCGTAGGCATCAGGGTAGTCGGAGTATCGTCGTGGTATACCTGCTAGTCCGAGGAAGTGTTGTGGGAAGAATGTAAGATTTACACCAATAAATATTACCCCAAAATGAATTTTTGTTCAAGCGCTACTTAGGGTGTATCCTGTAAATAGTGGGAATCAGTGGACAAAGCCTGCTATAATGGCGAATACGGCACCTATTGATAGTACGTAGTGGAAGTGTGCAACGACATAATAAGTATCATGAAGTACAATGTCTAATGAGGAGTTAGCTAAAATGATTCCTGTTAGCCCTCCTACTGTGAATAGGAAAATAAATCCCAGTGCTCATAGTATTGGTGTTTCTCATTTAATAGAACCTCCGTGAAGTGTGGCTAATCAGCTAAATACTTTTACTCCTGTTGGGATGGCAATGATTATTGTTGCGGATGTAAAATATGCACGAGTGTCTACGTCTATTCCAACGGTAAACATGTGGTGGGCTCATACAATGAACCCTAAGAGGCCAATGGCTATTATAGCTCAAACCATACCCATGTACCCGAATGGTTCTTTTTTTCCTGCGTAGTAGGCTACGACGTGGGAAATAATTCCAAATCCTGGTAAAATAAGAATGTAAACTTCTGGGTGACCAAAGAATCAGAATAGGTGTTGGTATAGAATTGGGTCTCCTCCTCCGGCTGGGTCGAAGAATGTGGTATTAAGATTTCGGTCTGTAAGAAGCATTGTAATCCCGGCGGCTAGGACTGGTAGTGATAGAAGTAATAAGACAGCTGTGACTAGTACTGCTCAAACAAATAGTGGGGTTTGATATTGGGTGATGGCTGGGGGTTTCATATTAATAATTGTTGTAATGAAGTTAATAGCCCCTAAAATTGATGATACACCTGCTAGGTGAAGTGAAAAAATTGTTAGATCTACTGATGCTCCTGCGTGAGCAAGATTACCTGCGAGTGGCGGGTATACTGTTCACCCTGTTCCGGCCCCGGCTTCGACACCAGAAGAGGCCAGTAGTAGAAGAAATGATGGGGGAAGGAGTCAGAAACTTATGTTGTTTATTCGTGGGAACGCTATGTCTGGTGCCCCAATTATTAATGGGACTAATCAGTTTCCAAACCCTCCAATTAGTATTGGTATAACTATAAAGAAAATTATTACGAAAGCGTGGGCAGTTACAATTACGTTATAAATTTGGTCATCTCCTAGGAGTGATCCCGGTTGGCTAAGTTCAGCACGAATGAGAAGACTAAGGGCGGTTCCAACTATTCCGGCTCAGGCACCGAATACGAGATAAAGGGTGCCAATATCTTTGTGGTTAGTAGAGAAGAATCAACGCGTGATTATCACAGGTAGGGTGGCCGAGCGTTAGGCGGCGGTTTGTAGCACCGTGAACAGAGGTTTAAATCCTTTCTCTATCAGGGCCTTGTGGTGTATTACATATTAGATTGCAAACCTAAAGTCGTAGATTAGAGTCTGCCTGGGCTTTTCCCGCCTTTTGAGATTTGGCAGGCGGGAAAAGTAGATGGATGCTCGCTGGTTTGAGCGCTTAGCTGTTAACTAAGAGTTTGTAGGATCGAGGCCTTCCCATCTAGAGGGGCCTTAGTTTAATTAAAACGTTTGATTTGCAATTAGAAGATGCGGAGTAATGTCTGTAGGTCCTATTCAAGGGCTAGAAGGTTTTCACTTCTGCTTAGAGCTTTGAAGGCTCTTGGTCTAAGTATTTATCCTAAGCCCCTAGGTGGTTAGTGTTAGGATGGTTGGGGTTATTGGCAGGAGTCCTAGGGTAATAGTAATTATCAGTGTCAGGGGTAGGAGATTTTGGGTTGTTTTGGTTCGTCAGGGGGTGGTTGCGTTGATTGTATTTGGGTTAATAGTTAGTGTTGCTGTGTAGCATAATCGTAAGTAAAAGTATAGACTTAATAATGCAGTTAAGACTATTATTGTGGCTGTAAGGGGGAGGCTTTGTTTTGCTAGCTCTTGAATAATAAGTCATTTTGGTGCGAATCCGGTTATTGGTGGGAGTCCTCCTAATGATAGTAAGATGAGGGGAGTGATTGCTGTTAAGGTTGGGTTTTTTGATCAGGCTGTTGAGAGTGTGTTAATTTTTGTTGTGTTTAGTGTTTTTAGGGTTAGGAATGCTGCTGATGTTATAAAGATGTAGGTGATTAGGGCGATGATGGTAAGTTGTGGGGCGTAGTGGATAATAATTATTATTCACCCTATGTGGGCGATTGATGAGTAGGCTAGGATTTTTCGTAGTTGGGTTTGGTTTAGTCCTCCTCATCCTCCGATGAGTGTTGATGAAACTCCTAGTAATGTTAGGAGGGTTGGGTTTGTGTTTTGGGCTACTTGGATAATAAGGGCGAATGGGGCTAGTTTTTGTCAGGTAGATAAGATTAGTCCTGTAAGTAGGCTTAGTCCTTGTAGCACTTCTGGTAGTCAGAAGTGTGCTGGTGCTAATCCAATTTTTAGTGCTAGTGCAGAAATAATTATTATATTAGTGATGGGGTTGGATACATTATTGATACTTCATTCTCCTGTGAGTCAGGCATTTGTTGTGCTTGCGAATAGAATTATTGCTGCTGCTGTGGCTTGAATTAGGAAGTATTTTGTTGTCGCTTCTACTGCACGTGGGTGGTGTTGTTGGGCTATTAGTGGGGTGATTGCCAGGGTATTAATTTCTAGTCCTATTCAGGCAAGTAGTCAGTGTGAACTTGCAAATGTTATGGTGGTGCCTAGTCCTAAGCTATATAGTAGAATTGCTAGTACGTATGGATTCATTGATAGAGGAGGGATTTTAACCATCATGTTCGGGGTATGGGCCCGAAAGCTTGTTTAGCTGACTCTATCTTAGAAGGTGGTGTAGAGGAAGCACTAAGAGTTTTGATCTCTTTAGCATAGGTTCGAGTCCTTTCTTTCTAAGAACTGAGGGGAATTTAACCCCTGTAGTTCACTCTATCAAAGTGGTCCCTGGGCATTCGGGCACAGTTCTTAAGTTATAGTTGTGGTGGTAGGCTTGCTAATGCGATTGGTAGGGCTGTGTGTCATAGGACAAAAGCTAGTGTAATTGGAAGGAAGTTTTTTCAGATTAAGTGTATGAGTTGGTCATATCGGAATCGTGGATATGATGCTCGTACTCATAGGAATACTGCGGCTAGTAGTGCGGTTTTAGTTATGATAAAGATTGTTGATAGTTCTGGAGCGTTTGGTAAATAAGATGTTCCTATAAATATGACTGCTGACAGGGTGTTTATTAGTAGAATATTGGCGTATTCAGCTAGGAAAAATAGTGCGAATGGTCCTCCTGCATATTCTACATTGAATCCTGATACTAATTCTGATTCCCCTTCTGTTAGGTCGAATGGTGCTCGGTTGGTCTCTGCTAGGGTTGAGATGTACCATATTGTGGCTAATGGTCAGGCTGGGATTAGTAATCAGATTTTTTCTTGTGCTGTAGCTAGGGTTTGAAGAGAATATCCCCCTGAGAACATTATAATGGATAATACAATTAATCCTAGGCTTACTTCATATGAAATAGTTTGGGCTACGGCTCGTAAGGCTCCGACTAGTGCGTATTTTGAGTTTGATGCTCATCCTGATCCTAAAATTGAGTATACTGCTAGGCTTGATAGGGCTAGAATAAATAGTATACCTAGGTTTAGGTTTATTATTGCGTGTGGGAGAGGTATTGGGGTTCATAGTATTATGGCCAAGGTTAATGCAAGGATAGGTGTAACTAAGAATAAAATGGGTGATGATGATGATGGGCGGATTGGTTCTTTAATAAATAGTTTAATACCATCGGCGATTGGTTGAATTATTCCGTAAGGTCCTACTACGTTTGGGCCTTTTCGAAGTTGTATGTATCCTAGTACTTTTCGTTCAACCAGGGTTAAAAAAGCTACTGCTAGTAGGACAAATACAATGTAAATTAGGGGGTTAATTAGGTGATTTAATAGGGTGTTTAGCATTAGCTAGGGAGAGGATTTGAACCTCTGCTTAAAAGGGCTTAGGCCTTTTGCAATTGCCGAGCTCTGCCACCCTAGCAACTCCTTGTTTAGGGAAATTGGTTTATGCTCTCCCATTGTCTAATTTATTTAGGTTCATTAAATTGGGGTGGGGCGCGCTTGTAGGGTGGGCCCCCTTTTTCCGATCCTTTCGTACTAGGAAAAGTAGCATTACAGATAGAAACTGACCTGGATTACTCCGGTCTGAACTCAGATCACGTAGGACTTTAATCGTTGAACAAACGAACCCTTAATAGCGGCTGCACCATTAGGATGTCCTGATCCAACATCGAGGTCGTAAACCCTCTCGTCGATATGAACTCTGGAAGAGGATTGCGCTGTTATCCCTTGGGTAACTTGGTTCGTTGATCGGCTTGTGGCCGGGTCATTTTTGGTCAGATGTTCTTTTACTTAGAGGTGTGTTGTCTTGGTTCTAGATGTTATCCAGTCCACTTGGAGGCTGTTTTTTCCTCCGAGGTCGCCCCAACCGAAGGTAGAGTTTCATTTTTCATTGGGTTTTAGAACTTTATTAAAGTTTGTTTAACATGATTGATTTTTGTACCTTAAGCTCCAAAGGGTCTTCTCGTCTTGTATTGTTACACCCGCTTCTGCACGGGTAGATCAATTTCACTGACTGGAAAGGGGAGACAGCTAAGCCCTCGTCTAACCATTCATACAGGTCCTTAATTAGAGGACGAGTGATTGCGCTACCTTTGCACGGTTAAAATACCGCGGCCGTTGAACTTGTAGTCACTGGGCAGGCTGGACCTCTTATACTTAGGTGTTGCAAGAGGCGATGTTTTTGGTAAACAGGCGAGGCTTGGGTTTGCCGAGTTCCTTCCTTTTCTTTTAGTCTTTCCTTTAAGTTGCACTCCAGTGTGGGGATAACGATTTTGGGTTATGTGGTTTTCTTGATTATTGTGTTGTTCATATTACCCTCTTTGTTTGGGTTCGTTAATTGTCAGTGGTTGGTCCGATCTGACTTACACTTGTGCTTGGAGAAGGTTGGGTTCTTCTTGTTACTCATTTTAGCATAATCTCTTCCATGGTTGCATGGAACGGCCTAGTATTGTTTGGGGAAGTGAGATTGTTTATTGGTATAATTAACTTTTATTTGTCCGAGCTTTAACGCTTTCTGTTTAGGTGGCTGCTTTTAGGCCCACTGGGACAGTGTGTTTTAGGTATTATAATCTTTATTCTCCTGTTAAGGTTGTATCCTTTGTTTTAGGGGCTGTACCTCCTAAAACTAACTCCCGCACTTTTCTCATGTGTCTTGTTGGCATGGTTTAATGATTTGGGGTGTGCGAGGCTGAACTTATATTCATTTCCTAGGCAACCAGCTATCACCAAGTTCGATAGGTCTGTCACCTCTACCCGGAGCTCTTCCCACTCTTTTGCCACAGAGATGGGTTAGCCCTGATTCTATGCAGGCTGTCTCGGGGTAGCTCACTTGGTTTCGGGGTTTCAAACTAAAGGTCTCTTTGCTTGGGTGGACTTGCTAAATCATGATGCAAAAGGTACAAGATTTAGTCTTTGGTTTTTATGGCTTGTATGGGTTGTTTCATTTCTCTTTCAACTTTCCCTTGCGGTACTTTTTCTATAGCTTTAGGTAGAGCCTTTTCTGTCTCCCGTACTGAGGTGAAGAATGGTTTAGTTAATTGACTTTGGGTTAATCTTGGTTATTTATGGTGCGAAGTTATGTTGGTGGTTAAGCTAGTTGTTTGGCTCAGAGTGATCCGATTTGCACGGATTTCTTCACGGTGTAAATGGGACGCTGTGCTATTTAGCTACACTCTGGGTTTGTCCAAGTGCACCTTCCGGTACACTTACCTTGTTACGACTTGCCTCCCCTTGTCGGTGCTTTTGTGTTAAGTAGGTTTTATGCATTGTGACGGGGGAGAGTGACGGGCGGTGTGTACGTGCCTCAGGGCCGGGTTCAAAAGGACACTCTGTTTCCTTTTTACTACTAAATCCTCCTTCAAGCATTGTTTCATGTTGCATATTCGTAATGTTCTGCTATAGAAAATGTAGCCCATTTCTTCCCATTTCGTTCGCTACACCTCGACCTGACGTTTGGGGCAGTGCTCTTTTTGCTTACTTTTATTCCTTCACAGGGTAAGCTGGCGACGGTGGTATATAGGCTGGGTTGGCCAGAAATGGTGAGGTTTAACGGGGATTATCGGTTCTAGAACAGGCTCCTCTAGGGGGGTCTAAGGCACCGTCAGGTCCTTTGGGTTTTAAGCTAATGCTCGTAGTACCCGGGCGGACAATATTGTAGGTATGTGTCTTGGTTTACGGCTGAGCATAGTGGGGTATCTAATCCCAGTTTGTTTCTCAGCTTTCGTGGGATCGGGTAATTTTGTTAAAGTAACTTTCGTGTTTGGGTTTCGGACTCCTAGAAGCGTATGACAGCCAAGGGGCCATTTAACTTTATTTTTGTTCTCCTTAACCACCCTTTACGCCGTGGTACTATCAACTAGGGCTATTCGTTTAACCGCGGTTGCTGGCACGAATTTTACCGGCCCTCTTAACCTTGACTAAGTCGGGTTTTCACCCATAGCTTAATGTTTATCACTGCTGGGTTCCCTTGGGGGTGTGGCTTAGCTAGGCGTCTTGGGCTAAAAGTATTTGTTCCTGATGCCTGCTCCTTGTCCCCGAGCCAGGGGATTGAGGGCATACTCACAGGGTTGCGGAGACTTGCATGTGTAAGTTAGGTTAAGGCTGATAGAAAGGTTGGGACCATGCCTTTGTGCATGCGGGGTTTATTAGGACCCATCTTAGCATCTTCAGTGCTATGCTTTGTGTTAAGCTACGCTAGC